AGCAAGAAGGGGGGAAAACTAGTAAAGAAAAATTATACAAAGTTATATATAAGTCGCTACCCCCCATTGGTATTTCTTTAAATTTAAAAGAATTTTGTTTAATTAGACGGAAGTTCTTTAAAAACTTCTGCTTTCTTTAAAAGATTCTGAACAGTTACTGTAGGTTGAGCACCCCTTTCAAGGAAGTATAGAATAGCAGGAACATTTAAATAAGTTTGATTCTTCATTGGATCATAAAACCCCACTTTTCTAAGATCTTTTCCTTCTCTTCGGGATCGAACATCAATTGCAACGATTCGATAGACGGCTCATTGGGATAGATATAGATGAACAATACCCCCCCTAGAACCGTATAGGAAGTTTTATCCTCGTACGGCTCGAGAAAAAATGATTTGATTCGAATGAACCTAGAAAATCAATTAGACTTTAATTTCATTCGTTTTTTGTCCTTCCTGAAAATTTCAAAGAAACCATTCGTACTCATAACTCAAGTTGAATAACTCTCAAATAGCTCAAAAGTAAATTCTTCTCTTTAGTCAATTTCATTTATTGAGTTGTCTTTACCCGCTTTTTTTGTCTCGTTTAAAATTAGATTTGGATGATCCAGTTATTGAGACTATCGAGACAATTAAAATGGGTTTACTTGTTCTTGGATCCTTTAATCTTTATTTTAAATCATTGGGTTTAGACATTCCTTCGGTGCTTCTTAATACTTTCAAAATGGCAGCAACATACCTTTTCATTTGAATTGGAAATATTTGAAATTTTATTTCTTTCTATCAAAGAATCCGATGGACAGTTGATTCCCGCGTAATACACTTTGAATCGAAAAAGTTTGATCAATTACAACAAGTTTCCAATTTAAAAACAAAACTTGTTGAAATTGGATTGGATCCTTTTGATTTCTATATTATTATTATATATAGAAGATACGTTTACGAAGTTGTTCCAATTGATTGATTGGCATTAACCCTAGATCCTTGCCCCCCAGAAATGAATTAATCCTTTCGACTTTTCGACTCGAGCTCCATCGTAGACTATTTACAACCCAACAAAAAAACAAAGGATTCAGGTGTAACAGAACAAACGATGTCGAGCCAAGAGCATCTTCATTCCTCGATAAATCGAAAATAAGATGGTGGATCTAAAAATCCACAACGGATCGTGTCCTTCAAGTCGCACGTTGCTTTCTACCACATCGTTTCAAACGAAGTTTTACCATCACATTCCTCTAATTTGGAACCAGTATGGAATTGATTCAATTATGGAATCATGAATAGTCATTGGTTCAGTTGTACATAAACATCGTAATCTAGACTTTTTATATTCTTATTTTAAAATAAGAATATGATGTGATATCTGTATGTGGAACGATTTTTATGAAAAAGTTTTAGCAAGACAATATCTTTAACATCCATAAATCTATTTTAACATACATTTTAACATACATAATATATATATAATACAAAATAATAGAAAGTATATAATTATAACTATATATAAACGAATTACTTATTGACTCTGCATCTTCAAGTGACTAAATAGGATAGATTATCCTATTTCCTACTTTTTCAATACCAAAGATTCAACTGACAAGAAATCATTAATATTAATATTAATAAAGTATTTATAAAAAAAATATCTATAATTGAAAAAGTTTCCTATTTAGAAATACTATCTTCTTTGAAGGAAATTCGCCAATAAGCAGCATGTTTAATCCGATAAGTCTTTCCACTGATTTAATTTTAAAATAGATAAATAGATCAAAGATAAAGAAGAAATAATCCAATTTTTTTTCGCAAGTGGATCAAAAAATGATATAAGTAAAGATTTTAATATTTATTCTTTTCATCTGATTACGAAAATATAAAAATTATTTGCATTGAAATAGAACGATACATACATACCATATAAGTTAAATATTTCCTCATTTTATATGTTTATTATATTTCTTATATGTATTTTGTTTAACATAGGGATAGGGTTGAGTAATATTTCAATAATAAAATCTTGTCATAAAGTGAATAAAAAGAATAGGATAAAACATCCCTGCCTCAGTCGTTCCATAGATTTCCAATTTTTCATTAGAGTCAACCACGAAAGACCTAAAAAAATGAAATAGAAAAAGATACATTGGCTCCAAAAAATATGTTATAAAACATATGTTATGGAACTTGATCATTTGTTAATGAGATTAGAACAGATATTTAAATTAATACTAATTTACTCCTGACCACTCCATTATCTATAGCAATAATAGGAATACTATAGCAATAGCATAAAAACCCTCTGGGGCGGAAGGATTCGAACCTCCGAATAGCGGGACCAAAACCCGTTGCCTTACCACTTGGCCACGCCCCATTTCCATTTATACTCTAAACTAAGAAAGAATAAAATGGGTATTGGTTGTTTGTCAACTCCAGTCCAAATATATATATATCTATAGAATAAACGGGTAGTAGGATGTTGATACATATAGATATAGAATTCAACTCAATTT